CCTTCCCGAACCAAACATGAATTTTTCGATTCATTTGGCTCTCACACTCAATTACGTCAACTACTTATGTATGGGGGGATTCCCATATCTTTTTTAATGTAATGAGCCTATCCTCTCTCTCTTCTCTATTCATATTCAAAAAAGAATCTTGCGGCCGATCCCTAACCCAAGACCGGAATTTTGGAGGACTCTTCTGACCAAATCAAAATAGATAATTGTCAGCAAAGTTGTTTCTTTTTTCTTCAAATCCAAAGAATTCTTCTTACTTTATACATAGGCCATCGATTCAGCACAAAAAGGGGTTGTTTGAAATACCAACTTTTCCAATATTTTCCAAGCAAATTTCCAATACCGCTATAAAGGCTCAAATCTTTTTATCAACATGAGTGTTTTATATCGAAAAAAAAAAATTCCAATTTTTATTATTAATTATTCATTTTGAAAACATTTCTATTCTATAGTAAAACATAGTAGTAGAAAGAGTACGGTGCTTTGTCTGGACTTCAAACTTTAGCTTTAACCATGTTAATGGTCCCCCATTGTTGGTTTGTTTCATAGAGAATCAAAATAGATTTACCAACAAATCACGAAATGCTATGGTTCTTAAATATGATTTTAAATTGATTCAGAAGTAATTCGCGGAATCATGCACCCCTTTCCCTTGGGTCCTTAGTTATAACGAAAAAAAGTGCAGCTGGTTGGGTCCAGCCTATTCTTGAAATAAACAACTCGCACACACTCCCTTTCCAAAAAAGATCAATACACCAATCACTACACTTAGATTTATTGGATTTGTTGCTAAAATATCGGTATTAAACCCGAAACTCCCGGCGAATGGCCAGTGAACCAAAGAAACAAAAGAATCGGTTACATTTTTCATATGATCTCCTCTTTTAGATAGACTAAAAAAAAAAAAAAGAACGCAGTTCTTTTTTTTTTTTCTACGTAATTACATAACATTTATATATTTTTTGAATTTATTTGTCTTTTTTTTAGTAATTTGCCTATTTCGACACAGAGTCAAAAATTCGATTTCGAAATCCTTTCTTTGAATTGGCAATCGGAGATTCCCGCTAAGAAAGCTACTTTTTAGTATTAGGGACCGAGACTTCTGTCAATTGCAAAACCCCTCGTTTGTTGCAACATCCCTTAAAAAGAGGGTTTCCTTTAGACTAAGAAAGGGAAAGAAAAAAGCGAATCGGTATGCTTATTTTATATTTGAATTCCTCATCCTCAAATCATTCCTTGCAATTATAGGAGTTAAATCTTGATAGAATTCAAAAAAGCCCGAAACACAGACATACTAAATAAGAGAAAAAAAAAAGAAGTCAATTTCCTTTCCTATTTCTAGGATTAAACAAAAGGATTCGCAAATAAAAGCGCTAATGCTACAACCAGTCCATAAATTGTTAAAGCTTCCATAAAAGCCAGACTAAGCAATAAAGTACCTCGTATTTTTCCCTCCGCCTCGGGTTGTCTCGCAATCCCCTCTACTGCTTGGCCCGCAGCAGTACCTTGACCAACTCCAGGTCCAATAGAAGCAAGCCCAACAGCCAACCCAGCGGCAATAACGGAAGCGGCAGAAATCAGTGGATTCATGATAAGTTCCTCGCACTAAAATAAAGAAAAACTAAAGAAATCGTTAATGATACAATCTACAATCGTCCAATTCCAATGAATTATGGCTTAATTATTCCGTCACTCAAAACTATTTGATATCTCTTTTTTAGTTCCGATCCACGGGCGCAACACAGGATTTTTGTGAATCCGTACGACTTTTACTTTTATTCTTTCATTTCCTTTTTTCGGGACCCTTTTTTGAATTATTCGTTCGTTTTATTTATTTGATCTCTTTATTTTTATTGATTCAATTCCCAGTCAAAGCAAAGACGAAATAGAACAATTTCTATTGGAATTCTTATCGAAATTCACAACAGTCACAAGAGTGGGGTGGATTCGATATATCTTTAGTTCATATATAACTAGCAATATCTAATATCCCATATACATGTCTTTCTTCCATAACGTAAACCAACTATTCATATCTTAGATTCAAAGTATTATTCGTCTCTTAAAGTCAATCGTATTCTAGAACCCCTTTTCAAGAAATCCACAAGAGTTGGCATTTGATTCCATATACTTAAATACGTCCCCCTCGCCAAATCATCCCTTTTTTATGATTCTCTTTTTTTTAGAACTTTTTCTATTTCTTTTATTTATCATTATCCAACATGGCTACAATCGAAATAGACGAATTCATTGGGGCGAATCATTGAAAAGAACTAAATATAAGTATTTGATTGAGGTACGGCCATGCAATTTCTTATTGATTATATATTTTTTTTTTCAGTCGTTGAATTGAAGAATTGACTAAAATCAACTAAAAGGGGAATCCTTTTAGAAAGCGTCGTTCTTTTCTTTTTTTGAATCACCTGCCTGTTATTGTTATACTACCTGTTATTGTTATACTATAAGAATTTTTATTCATTGCTATTTGCTATTAGAATTGAATGAATAAAAAATGAACAAAACAATAGAAAGAGAATATTAATTGGCGGGGGGTATGATATAATCAGGCCAAAGAGGAATTTTAGAAAAAGATCCTTTCGATCTCTTTCTAAAATTCCCCAATATCGTAATTTTTGTTTATACGACCCTTTTTCGTATATTCTGTATTTGTCAATTTATGTTTGTATATGTATGTTTCCTAAGTCCATTATCTTGAGTTACGCATAGATTGCCTTGTTCTAAGCTACAAAAAAAAAGACAATTTCGAAAACGAGTCAATGATGTCCCTCCATAGATTCGCCTATATAAGCCGCAGCTAAAGTTGCAAAAATAAGAGCTTGAATACCGCTTGTAAATAATCCAAGGAACATGACAGGTATAGGAACTACTAAAGGGACTAAAGAAACAAGAACAACAACTACTAATTCATCGGCTAATATATTCCCGAAAAGTCGAAAACTAAGTGATAAGGGTTTTGTGAAATCTTCTAAAATGTTAATGGGTAAAAGAATTGGAGTCGGTTGAATGTATTTACTGAAATAACCTAATCCCTTTTTGGAAAGACCCGCATAGAAGTATGCTATTGACGTGAGCAAAGCTAAAGCAACGGTAGTATTTATATCATTCGTGGGTGCGGCTAACTCCCCATGAGGTAACTCTATGATTTTCCAAGGTAAAAGAGCACCTGACCAATTCGAAACAAAAATAAAAAGAAACATAGTTCCAATAAAGGGAACCCATGGGCCATATTCTTCTCCAATCTGAGTTTTGCTCACGTCTCGAATGAATTCAAGGACATATTCGAAGAAATTTTGACCGGCAGTCGGAACGGTTTGTGGATTCCGAACGGCTATAAAGGCTGAACCTAATAAGATAGCAATTACAACCCAAGAAGTAATAAGTACTTGGGCATGGACTTGGAACCCGCCTATTTGCCAATAGAAATGTTGGCCTACTTCCACACCGGATATATCGTATAACCCCTTTAGTGTGTTGATGGAACATGATAGAACATTCATATTGCCCTCTGACCGAAATAGAAATTCAAAAGGAATTATTTTGATTCAACCATCTTCTTTTCGACTTGTCTACTTGAATTGTATATTTTGAATATCCGCTAATTACATAATATCCACCCGTTTTTGTTTCTTTTGTGCGATTCCGGAATAGTACCCAAGCCATAAATCCATGGAGTTACCAAAACCATTTATTTGTCTTATTATTAATCAACGATTTCGTATATAGCTCGAGCGACCCTCGCAAATTGCAAATACTAATTTGTTAAGAATTAATCGGATTGAAGCTATAGCGTCATCGTTTGCTGGAATGGAAATATCTGCGAGATCGGGGTCACAATTTGTATCGATTAAACAAATTGTTGGAATTCCCAAAGTGATACATTCTCGAAGAGCCCTATATTCTTCATGCTGATCAATGATGATTACAATATCAGGTACCCTCGTCATATATTTAATCCCACCCAGATACGTTTGCAGGCGTGATAATTGTCTTTTCAAAATAGCGGCATCCCTTTTGGGAAGACTGTCAAGTCTCCCCCTTTTTTGTTCCGTTCTCAAATCCCTGAACTTGTGAAGTCTCGTTTCTGTAGTGGACCAATTCGTTAACATACCACCGAGCCATTTTTTATTAACATAATGACACCGAGTCTTTAGTGCAGCTCGGGCGACTGAATCAGCAGCTTTCTTTTTAGTACCAACAATTAAGAATAGTTTTCCCCTACTTGATGCATCAAAAACTAAATCACAAGCTTCTGATAAAAAACGAGCAGTTCGAGTAAGATTTGTAATATGAATACCTTTGTGTTTTGCAGATATATAAGGTGCCATTCTAGGATTCCATTTCCGAGTACCATGACCAAAATGAATTCCTGCTTCCATCATCTCTTCCAAATGGATGTTCCAATATCTTCTTGTCATTTCTCCCCCACTTCCTCTTTTTTTTAAGAGACGAGGCGCCCTGAAATAAATAATTGTTCCGAGGGAACCTTCTCTTCTACCAGAGATTGGCCGTTGACGACCCAGGCCATTCATTACTTCCTATCCATTATTATCCCTTTTTTCTTACCATTAAGAAATAAAACGATCACAAATAGTTAAAAGAATACACTCCTAGGACTCATTAAACCCTCTAAGCAATTACTCTGATGTATCATGGAAAGTCGTTGAAATGCAAGAGACAAATAATTGTCTGTGGTGTAAGAAAATATCTCTCATTTCCCCCCCGAATAAATTCCCTGTTTGTTTTTGTCTTTCCAAAAGAATGGTGTTATGCTGCCTTGAACAGTGCACTAATCCTTTGAATCCGGTACCAACGGGTATTATCCCCCCCAGAACAACGTTTTCCTTCAGTCCTTTCAACCAATCGATACGACCTCGGAGAGCAGCTTTTGCTAAAACGCGTGTGGTTTCTTGAAAACTTGCTTCGGATATAAAACTTTGAGTATTCAGAGATGCTCTCGTTATTCCCAATAAGATAGCTCGATAACAGATCACTTCTTCCAAAGCGCGCCCCGTTCGTTCCGCTCGTAACAATCCAATCAGTTCGCCAGGTAAAAAAAGATTCGACATTCCATCTTCTGAAACTAAGACTTTTGATGTTATTTGACGTACAATAATTTCTATATGCCTATTATGGATCTGCACCCCCTGCGATCGATAAACCCTTTGGATCTTATTAACCAAAGAGATACGACTTTGCACTATAGTTAGCTCAGCACCAATCACGAATCCCCAAGGAATCCCAAGAATTCTTGTTATACGCCCGTTCCAACCCTCAACTCTCTTTTCTAGGTTCATCGATATTGAATCAAGCGAACGCACTTCTAACACTTGTTCTACTTTTGGAAGACCCTGCGTTATATCACCGGATCTCGATTTTTCATATATAAATGTAACTAATGTATCCCCTTCGGAAAGGATTTCCCCATAATGCCCATGAACAGTTGCTCCAGGAGTAGCCAAATAAGGCTTAGCTGATCGTATTATTACAGAGTTAACTTTAACAATTAAAACTTGACCCGGTTTTAGGTGTGGTCCGTTTTTGGTTATACATACATTTTCACAAAGAAACTGCCCAAGACTAATTATCGGGGACATTTCCTCACAATAATTATGATGGAGAAAATACCAATTCAAATTAAATGGATTCAAAATGATCTTACTGTCTGTATCAGGATTATAAATTTCCCCCTTTTCATCCATTACCATTAAATAATAGTTAAGTACTTGACAAGGCTGTTTTAAATTGTCAAGTTTCAAATATTTAGTTACCGAGCGATGATTATGAGTTATTAAATAGTAAAATGAATAAAAATTCGCAATTTGAAGGACTGTTCCTAAAGGTCCCAACGAATTCCTAATTGGAGTTAGAGAATCCTTTTGAATTGGAATTGATTGTTTTATCACATTGGGATATTTTACATCGTTCAACGGACCCATTCGAAAATAATTAGATGATGACAAAATTATCAAAGATTGGCATTCCTTATTTCTATTCAACAACGTACGAACAGTTCCTTGATTTTGGCTAAGTGATTGTTCAACCCCCGCCTTGCCAAAAACGGAATAAAACGGATTGCTATTGGTGCGAACAGAACCTTTATTAGAGATCAATCCTGAACCTGACGGATGATTCCTTTTTCTGATATATGAAATTTGGGATTTTACTAAGTTGATTCTTAAGAAATCGCGCATCAGACCATTTGTACGTACTTCAACAAAGGAAGCACAAACCTCTTCGACAGAAGAACTTTTTTTGTCTTGGTCCCAATTCAACACTAAACACGTCCGAACTAATTGAATACTTGTATCAGGAATTCCCCGAGCAGCTTTGCCGTTCCCATAAAGGACATAATTGACAACTCTAAATTGCATATTATCCTTTTCCCGCAGGGGATCCTGGGGGAAGAGTGTTGCTAAATTTATACCGTCTGCTATTTCATATGTTACTACGGGTCGAACCAAAACAAAATACTTTTTTTTGGTAGGTGTGATCCGTTGAACATAGATCCATTTTTTCAATTTTTTTGATTCCTTAGTGGCTTCCTTAAGTTGTTTTTTTTCCCTGTCTGGCGGTATCAAGATACCACTGTGTCGGGATATCTTATCTATCTCTCCGGGAAAATGGATATCTCCCGAAAATATTTTTAGTTCAATCCCCCCCTTTTTTCTCTCCATTCGGACCAACCCGCTCACCCGGCTTCTTATATTTAAAGTGATTCGTGTATCTACTCCAATGATACTATTATTCCGTACCATTAGGTAAGAAGATTCGGGAAAAATATGCACTTCCTCGGGAATGAAAAAAAGGCGATCTATTTCCATTTGGTATTTTGTCTTAATTTTTTTGAGTCCTCGATACTCAATCAAGTCCTCTTTTTTGACGATTGAATGCGCCCCCAGAGTCCCATATTTAGTAATTCCGGAACTCTTTCTTCTGTATCGAGGATCGTCGAAATAAGCAAGAATACTATTTCGACGGAAAATACCCCCTATGGGTATTTCAATCGAGATACCGGAATGGGGCATTAGCTCTTTCTCTTGTTCTTGAATCGAGTGGAATGGAATAAGAAATCGATTTCTTTGCCTTTTTGCCAATAAATCTGAATTCGCGTGGAGAATTGCGGGATGTATGAGATTACAATGACCAGTACCGATGATTCTATTAAATCCCGAATAATCAGACATCTCACGAATTCCAACTTCTTTTTTAGCAGAAAAATCAGAACGAAATAATTTGTGTCTCGCTTGATCATTATTCACCGAGAGCGAGAGGCTAGAAATCTCTCTTCGTTCGACATAAAGAGAAAGAGAATGAATATTCATTTGATCTTGATCCCTGTAGAGTGAAAAAGCAACTACATTAGATCTGCATGAACCCCCCGATAATATCCATAAATGACTTGTTTTTGGCAAGAGGTGTACATTACTATATGTAAATTCGGGTACATGGTACACATCAGTACTCCAGTGCATTTCTCCCTCTGAATCAGAATAGATATGTTTTCGAACCCTCTCTTTAAAATTCAAAGTGTATGCTCCCGCCTGAATCTCAGCAATCACTTGTTCCGATTCGACATATTGATTATTTTGAACTAAAAGAAAACTTTTTGGTGGAATAGTCACATTATGCATAATATCTTGACTCTCAATAATTACATCCAAATCGATCGAACATAGAAAAGCAGGATGCCCGTGACGTGTGCGCGTGGGATGAACCAAATCCTCGTTGAATTTTATTTTCCCATTAGAAAGGGCTCGTACATGTTCTGCAGTGCCCCCCGTAAATACGCCACCGGTATGAAAAGTTCTTAATGTTAGTTGAGTCCCCGGTTCCCCAATAGATTGACCCGAAATAATACCTACGGCTTCCCCCAACTCAACCAGGTCACCATGAGTCGGACTCCGACCATAGCATAATCGACAGATCCAAGATGTACTCCTACAAGTAAAGGGGGTTCGAATAGATATTGCTTGTGTTCGAAAGATTCTGAGTCGATTAACAAGTCCAATCCCAATATCTTGATTTCTAATGGCGATGCATCGTGGACCCATATATATATCGTCTGCTAATATACGACCAATTAATGTTTGGCTAAAAACCCTTTCCGACAGCATCCTTTTTTTTTTTTGAGGACTCACAGAAATTCCTCGGATGGTGCCACAATCTGTTCTACGTATAACAATGTGTTGAACTACTTCAACAAGTCTGCGCGTAAGATATCCAGCATCTGATGTTCGTACAGCGGTATCCACAACCCCCTTGCGGGCTCCATAGCAAGAAATGATATATTCTGTTAAAGAAAGTCCTTCGCGTAAATTGCTTTGAATGGGTAAATCAATCATTTGACCCTGGGGATCAGACATTAATCCTCTCATACCCACCAATTGGTGTACTTGAGATGCATTTCCTCTAGCTCCCGAAAAAGACATTATATGGACTGGATTAAAGGGATCTGTCATCCTAAAATTAGGATTCATTTCTTGTCGCAAATATTCACTTGTAGCATACCATATCTCAATGGATTGACGTAGTTTTTCTATCGCGTGGACATTCCCATAATGATGGTGTTTTTCCAAAATAAGACTTTGTTGTTCAGCATCTTGGACTAGCCATCGCTTCGAAGGTATCGTTAAAAGATCATCAATGCCTAATGAAATAGATGTAGCAGTGGCTTGCTGGAAACCCAGGGTCTTTACTTGATCCAGGATGTGTGATGTATATGCCATTCCGAAGTGATCTATTAACCTGCTAATAAGTCGTTTAATAGCAGTTCCGTCTATCATTTTATTGTGAAAGACCAGACTCGCCCGTTCTGCCATAAGTACCTCCCTGTTCCGCTGAGTAGGATTCGACAATGGATTTGAGTCAATGATTGGAAAACTTCCTTTTCTCGATCTTGATTCACGTAGAAAGGTCAGCAATGGTGGTCATACTTGAACCGGAAAGGCCCAAGGTGTCATAGCATTACTTAGTTTAGATACCATATGATTAGGTACCATATGAGCAGGCCCGACAAAACCCTTGTATAGCTTCTTCGATTTCTCGATAAAGAGAAATATGGCCAACGGTGGTTCGAATGTATATCGAAAGAATTTCTTTTTGTACACTTCGTACTATTAGATAATGTCCATAAATCTCATGATAGGTACCCAAAGATTCATAGTGAACTTCGATGGGAGCTTCTCTTGAAGCAATAACGCGTTGATCTAATCGCCACCGGAGCCACAAAGGACTATCTAAATTGATTCTTTTCTGCCGATAAGCCCCAATTGCATCATACGAATTACAAAAAAAGGGTTCTTTCGTATACTTATAGCGATTATCGTCAATTCTTTCATCTTGATAATTTATTCGATTACATGGATGATACCTATTTGCACAAATACCTCGACGATTCCCGCTCGTTAATACATAGAGTCCAATAAGCATATCTTGAGTCGGTACGGAAATGGGATCTCCAATAGTAGGAGACAAGAGATTCATATGAGAAAACATAAGTAAACGAGCCTCTGCTTGAGCCTCTAAAGATAAAGGTACATGAACAGCCATTTGATCCCCATCAAAGTCTGCATTGAATCCCTTACAAACTAATGGATGTAAACAAATAGCGCGCCCTTCCACTAAAACGGGCTGAAATGCCTGTATGCCCAATCTATGCAGAGTAGGCGCTCTATTCAGCAATACTGGATGTCCTTGCATAACTTCCTGCAGTATTTCCCATACAATTGGCCCTTTTTCCCGAATTTGACTCTTAGCAACTCCTATGTTCGAAGCAAGATGTTGTCTAATTAGCCCACAAATTACAAAACTTTGGAAAAGCTCTATTGCGATTTCGCGAGGCAATCCACATCGATGTAATGAAAGTGAGGGGCCTACAACAATGACAGAACGCCCCGAGTAATCAACCCGTTTACCAAGCAGAGTCTCACGAAATCTTCCCTCCTTGCCTTCAATTACATCCGAAAACGAC